CTTCGCGTGCTTTTTAATTGACGATGGGACCGAAGACAAAAGGTCATAGGCCGTGGGTCTAGATTCTCTTTCTCTCGGCTGCGCGCCTGCGGCGGCCTTCGGTCTTCGTTAACTTACCAAATGCTTCCGCGTTATTCTACCCCACTAACCTTTAACTGGCCTCTTTCGTTTAATTCCCAGCCTCCTATACCTATAGTTAACGAAGGCAACAGGTTACGTTTGATTCGATATGCTAGTAAGCATATCAAATCCAGGGCTTATAGTTTAATTGGTTCAAACGCACCGCTCATAACGGTGATATTGTAGGTTCGAGTCCTACTAAGCCTATATTCTATAGAACCAAAGTAATAAAAGTAGACTGAAATGGATGCGTAACACGTTGCACTTGGAATCCCTCGAATATCTATATATTTTTTGCCCCGCAGGTCATTGTTGTTTTTTATTAATTTATTATCATTAAATTACATAATGATAAAAAAAAATATATATATTTTTTTTTGGGTGTATAGCTTAATTGGTAGAGCATTAGGCTTTTAACTTAATGGTCGCAGGTTCAAGTCCTGCTATACCCAAATGTTTTTATAGGAGTTCTCCAGGCAGTTCATATGCACATCAAAATATACATTGTACGTTGACTCGTCTAGTACGATTAATTACGTTAAACTAAAATATATATATATTTTTAATGTCTTTATGGCCGCTCACGCCCTTTTCTTTTTCTTTGCGAAAAAAGGCCGCGGGCCTCTAATCTAAGCTTAGAGTGGGTGAAGAGAACGTCGCAGCGTTTGATGCGGCTCTGAAAAGATAGAAGTTAAGTAGGTGTTACCAACTACTTAACTATTTAACTTCTCTATATTATACAATCTGCAGCAATCCTGCATTCTGCGATTAAGGAGTTGTTTGATAGCAACTGTGAATAACAGTATAGATATAGATATTTTCATAAAATAAATAAATAGCTTATTTATTATTGGCCAAATACATAATATTTTAGTATAGACTATATATATATATATATATATATATTGGCTAATAATGCCGTATTGATTGTTGTTTCATTAAAGCTAATTGCTGTTGGAATAAAGGCTCTAGTAAACTAGAAGTCTCGATTACATGTGCCGCGTTTTGCGCTTTTCGGACAGCATTGCTGGAGCTGGCAACATGAAGAGCGGATTCCCGTTATTTTCAAATTCCTAAGTAATCTACGTCACCGTCAACATTAATTAATGAGATATGCGTCTCTTTCATTAATTATCTAAATTATGCCAACCTATCTTATGAAAGCCAGCCCGGCAGTATAATATAATAAATACTGGCTCGCTCGCGTATATTCCCACATTCATTCGTCAAATCAGGCAATCTCTATTGAATAAAAGAGAAGATATGATAATAAATTGAATAAGAAGCTTCCGAGTACGCAAATGGTAGGAATACGCCAGAAGTATTGGCAACCTAGAAATAGGCCGGCAAAAGGTACAAGAATAGCATGTCGCCACTAGCTGTGTTATGGCATTGGCCGCCTCCAATAGGTAGGCCGAAGGGGCTTTATTCCTTCGGCCTCATTATATAGCAAGCACTGCCGCGATCTTGCGAGCCCGCGGCCTCGTACGGTCTTGATGCGCTCAATTATTTAATCGGCCGGCAATTGGCCGGCTAGGATAATTGAGCGCAGCTATATAATAGGGCGCAGCCTATGGCAATAGCACATTGATAGTATTAACAAGACTATTGAAATAAGAACATCTATTCATACGCCAATAATAATACGCAAGTCTATTAAATACAGCCAAAGATGGTAGAATGTTTGCCATTTCTATTAGGAGCGCAGCTATTAGTGCGATTAATTACAAAATTGATTACATACAATTGATAATGTGTTTTGGCTAATGCCGTATAAAATAATAGGCCATTCTTGAATTAATATCTTTTTGCCATTACTTTTCGGGAATTAGTTTTGGCGGGGCTCTGCCCCCCCAATGGACTAGGTCCCTCGAGGGCAGAGCGGGTAAGTGCTTAAGTGGCACCATCTGCTAAGACGTCTAAATGCTTTCTTTGATAACCGGAAGTTCTGAAAAAGTGTGAAATGCTGGAGGGCTTTTGACCATCCATTCAAGTGTCGTTGAATTCTGTTCAACAGCCCAAGGACTTGGAGCACACTTGTTTTCACTGGTTAAAGTAAAAAAAACCACTACAAAGAAACAAAAAATTCCTATTACAGAAACATATGAGCCGAAACTACTAAAGGCATTCCAGCCAGCGTAAGCATCTGGATAATCCGGAATGCGACGTGGCATACCTGCAAGACCTAAAAAATGCATAGGAAAAAAAGTCAAGTTTACACCAAAGAAAGTTATCCAAAAATGAATTTGACCTAAAGTCTCTGGATATTGAAGACCAGTTATTTTACCTATCCAATAGTAGAATCCTGCAAATAAAGCAAAAACAGCTCCCATAGAAAGAACATAATGGAAATGTGCAACCACATAATAAGTATCATGTAGAGCGATGTCCAGCCCAGAATTGGCCAATACTATTCCAGTAAGAGTAGAGTAGGCGCCCTTACTCGCGTGGGGCCAATTCTGGGTTTCCTTCGCGCTTTTAGTGCACCTCTCTCGTAACCGTACATGATAGTTTTCCCATCATACGGCTTGCACGCGCGTTTAATTCTTTTACGACTTGACACGGGTTTCATAGCCTATACCGACGTGTCGAACGAGGTTGCGGTGCCTCTCCGGTTTCCTTCTTTTCCTTTTGAGTTTTTTTTTATTAGGGAGAGAGAGCCCGAAGAAATATTTTACGTGGTCGGCTCTCTCGTGCTCGAGCTTGCAAAGGGATATTCGCTTTCTGTTGAACATGGTCATCATCTCGTTTATCCGTGAGATGTTCTTGTCGAGTTGGCTCAACTTGTGCATGTGGTTAATTTTTACTGGTCCGGATTTGTTGACTAGGCATCTGGTATCGTCCAGTATAGATCCGCTGCGTAGGTTTTTAAAAAGAGGCGTAGCGAGACCAAGCTTTTTGGCTTTTTGGTTGGGGTTTTGTATTTGGCTGCGTACCCTGCGCTAAAATTTCTGTACGTTTTCGAGGCTCTTTGTTGCCGCAATTTTATGATTAGGGTGCAAACACAGCAGCTCCTGATGACGAGTTTCAGATAATTTGTTAATTGGTAGAACTTGTCAAGGAACGAATAGTGGTTGCATATTCCTCTCAGGATCCAGCCTTTGTAGTCTTCTCGTATCCCGCTTTTAGCGCCTTAGAAATGAATCATCGTATAAGTCTCCTATCTCTTTTTTAACAGGTTCACAAAAATTAGATAGTCGATTAAGCCGTAGTATTTTGTTATATGCCATCAGGGGTGCCTTTGCAGTCCAGTTCCAATTGACTGTGAGCCAAATGAATACAAGGGTCGAAAACCTTGATAAGGGCACCGGTTTGTAAATCACTTATATATACTATTGTCCCAATTGCTTCTAGAATGATATTTTCTCTAGAAAGCCACTGTAGTAAGCGGCGGGCGTTCGCCTCCTTCGAAGCGCCTCATACCTTGTTGAAATTGGAAGCGTTCTGAGCGAAGTTGTTTATTTTTCTTTTGTTGACGTCTAATATTTTGCCGTCAAGGGCCGGCGTACTTCGCCCTGGGATGGACTAAAATGCCAACTCGGTCAGGTCTTCGTGAAATAGAAATCTGCAAGGGTTAAGGTTGTTGTTAAGGTTGCCTTTGTCGTTGTTAAGAATGGAATGCATTTCTTTCGCTACCAGGTTAGTTCTCCGCCTGACTAGTGAAGTCTTCACATGCCTGTGCGCCTGGCCAGCGTAGCAAGGGTATAGCAAAAAGATTTTTTCGAACCTCATTTGTTGAGGGCCTCCTCAGCAAAGTGAAGTGGTGGGTCACCCGCTGTCCCGTACTTGACAGAAATGGCGTCATCCGGTTAGGTGTTGGGATTGGGAACCTCAAGTCCTTCATAGCGGGCGAGGCTTACTTGAGCCTTGAATTGCTTGCACCCTACTGCTATCTGGCTACGCACGAGGTTCTCGAGAGAGTTGACGCGTTGACCCGGTAGGGGGTCCACCGGGTTCGCCTCTCGTTAGTGCAAATTACCTCGTTGCTTTTGGTCCCTTCCCTTGCCTTTTTAGGGTACCACCTTTCGGAAGCCCCCAAAGGAGGGGTTTTTTCACCCTACTCATCTTTGCTTCTGGGGTCTCCCCTACACGTCAACTGGAGAGAGAATACGTCCGTCTGTCGCCATTTTTGGGGTCATGGCGAAGTAAACGTCATCCATTCCGGTTAGCACGTCGCACCCCCCTACAGTAAACAAAAAGATAAATCCTACAGCAAATAACATGGGTGTTTTGTATTGTATTGAACCTCCCCACATAGTAGCAATCCAACTAAAAATTTTTATTCCAGTAGGCACGGCAATAATCATGGTAGCCGCAGTGAAGTAAGCACGTGTATCAACATCTAAGCCTACAGTAAACATGTGGTGCGCCCACACAATAAATCCAAGAACTCCAATACTGATCAAGGCATAAACCATGCCTAGATAACCAAATACGGGTTTTCTTGAAAAGGTAGAAACGATATGACTAATGATACCGAATCCCGGCGAAATTAAAATATAGACCTCAGGATCGGGATAGATTTTGCCGTTCCCAGCAAAGCCCCCCATAGAACCCAGCGAGCTCCTCTCAAAGCACTGGGCTCTTCGCGGAATATGCCTATAACCTATGTAGTCTATCCTCAAGCATGTTCTGTAACAAGACACCAAGAGTGCACAAGGGATTTGTGCAACGAATTACCATTACCAGACACTTCCGGGTTCTTATAAAAAGGCCGCAGATTGTGAATTTCTAAATTAGAGTTAGTCAAATAACCTAAGCCTTGATTGCATACGGGACATATACCCTTCTGTCGGATGAATAGCCTGCTAAATTCGTTACCTTTCCCGTCCACAAAAATTTCCCGATAGCTTTGAATTCGAAAATTCCATTCATCAAAGGCGGTTGGATCTACGAAAGGATTACCTAGATCACGAGATGCTCGAAACATATGAGCAGGAACTTCTTTTACCATAGACGCAAGGAGTGTTATCCATACCACGTCAGCACAATGGCGTTTGGCATCTACACTGAGCTTGTTGATCCAAGTAGCATGGAAGTCCCAGAGTCTGCCACGGGGAGAGGGCACCCCCTGATAGAATCGGGAAACCAGTCTGGGTCGAGGAGTTTTAGAAAATTTACGATGTAAATATCGCCAGCTTCTATGCCAGATCCAGTGATCTAGCAGACTGAAGGTACGAAGAAAGTTGCCAATTCCAAAGTAGTTGCCCCAACCATGAATAATTGGGTTTACCAATTTTATCATCTGGTAAGGAGAGAGATCTATATTTTCAGAAAAAACATTTTTTATTTTACATTTCAGCGACATTATCCTATCAGGATTAGGATACACGTAGAGGACCCCACGAGTGAAGTTTTTTTCTACCTTACATAAGGAAGTTACTTGGCTATGAGAGCGAGCCCTATCGATATTGTGGAATATGAAGCCGATAAAATTAAGTCTTTCTCCAATCTTCCACGGGAATATGCGGGTTTTTTCTGGCGACAATTGGAGGCCACGCTTCGCCAGGAAACTTTTTGCTTTTTCAAAAAGTCGTTCCACTAATGTTTCATCATTAGTAATAATTACAAAGTCATCAGCATACCTGATAAGGCGGATTGATTCTGTTTTTCGGGTCTCGTTAAAGAGATACCTATGGCCTTTTATTTGCATCCATTCTGTCCTTTTAGGGTCAGTCATAGTGGTCCGGTGTCCGCTAGTTATTTTATTTTCTAAGCCATCCAAAGAAAAGTTCGCGATTAAAGGACTTATGACACCGCTGAACGATACTTCAAGTTCCCCCTGATATTCAATTGGACTTTTAAGCCATTCCTCGAGTACATTTTCTGTACTACTAGGCATGGGAAAATTCTCTAAGATCCATCGGTGAAATATTCGACCGAAAAAGCCTTTTATATCAGCATCAATCACCCATTTGGAAACAAAATAGTAATTTTGTTCCATTTTATTGTTGCTAACCTTGCGTACCCTCTGCCTTTTCGTGTCTAGTATGTAAGCAATTTCACCTACCGCCATGTGTGCACATTTTCCCCTTCGAGATCCGAAGCTATATTTGTCAGCAAAGGGTTCCGTTACAGGTTCAATAGCTAGTTTAAACAAGTGCTGAATGGTCCTGTCAAATATTGTGGGTATTCTCAGCAGCCTTTCACCATTTTTCGGTTCAAAAATGAAAACATGGCGAACGGGCGAGCTCTTGTAGTTTTTTAGATTGATCCAGGAGATACGACGAACTAGACCAATTCGGGAAGAAGCTTTTAGTATTTTACCATTGACCCCTGAAGTTCGACTTTTAGAAGTATAATATAAATTATCTACGGCAATTATTCGAGAGGTTAGTTGAGTACAGATTTCAAGCATGCAGTCTCTCAGGAGCGGGTTTCCGAGTCCCAGGGAAGCTGCTAAAAGAGAGAGGATTCTTTGTTGGTTCTTTACTAATTGATGGATAGCCCTAAATTTCTTTCCCAACATTGGCCACCGACCCTCGTTCATGATGACCGCGGCTTTTTTGGCAATAATTCGTGATTCTTTTCGAGTCTCCTTCCATTCAGCGAAGAGACTGTCTAGAGATCCCGAACTATTAGAGAAGCCACGTCTCTCTTTCCACGTCAAACGTTTCAGCATTACGCACATGTTATTGTGTATAGCCTTACGTCTCATCTCACCCTGTGATAGCATCATTGACTTGGATATATCAACAATGTCCAGTTGAATGGAAATGCCAATTTCGGCTCTTGAAAAAAGTTCCACCACAAGGGCAACGCTACCAATAGAATATCTGTCTTTTCGAAAGATGTTGGGTCTCGAGTGGTCCACCCGGGCAAGGGCCGAAGGCTTCTTGCACGCAACGTGTGAAATCTTACCCTTAAAAGAGGGGAGGGCACACTCCAATCCCAAAAGATCCCTACTATTACCGGGGTCCAACCTAAAAGAGTTTGAAACTGAAACAAAAGAAAAAGGGGCTTCTTTTCTTTTTCTGGCACCATATTCTACCTTTCTCATGACATCGACTCCCAAACATCCCACCTCATTGCCAGTTATCTGCATTCCAGGCAGATAATTTATTTGAGGCACAGAACAGCTGTGCTCGCTTAGGTAGCGCTGTAAGGGCAGCGTACCACCTTTTCTATTGGCGCAATCGCGCCCATGACCGAAAAACCAAAACAGATGCTGGTATAAAATTGGATCTCCTCCTCCTGCAGGATCAAAAAAGGTTGTATTAAAGTTCCTATCAGTTAATAACATGGTAATTGCCAATCTATTCACACACTTTTGGCCAGTGGAGCACAATAAAAATCGATTTTTTTTCATGCCGTTGCGGTGCAGTTTGGACTATATCTTCATCTCTTCTTAATTATACCTGCTTTGATGCGCACAATATCCTTTTTTTTGGCCCGTATTGACCGCGAGGCCAAAGGATTTGCAAACACTATGATCATGCACCCATCACTCCAAATCAAGCCGGCCAAATAGGCACCAAGCTTTTGTTTGCTTGGATGGCAAAAGTAGGTTTGGCCAGAGATTTTTGGCGTATAGTCTCTGAGGGCGAATCATCATGGTTCGTTCCCTGCTGATCGTCTTTGCGGAGTTCCCAGCATATAGCCAAATTCGACCAAGACATCGCTGCCTCGTCAGGCGCAAATACACCTGCCAATACTGGAAGAGATAATAAAAGTAGGAATGCTGTCACTAATACGGACCATACGAATAGGGGTAATCTATGCATGGTCATTCCTGGCCCACGCATGTTGAAAATAGATAGGGGTCAGTCTATGCTGCCCTCCGAACCATACATGACAATTTTTTGTCATACAGCTCTCACTCGGAAAACTTCAATTGCTGAAATTCTTGTATCAGGTGCGTCTCTAAGGATGTGTTACTTAATACAGGCCTAGGGCTGATAATATGATATTATCCGCATTTCCTAGCTCCTTTGCATGATACGGCTTTGTGGTGAGCTTTACATAATGGAATCTGCTTTGGTTTATATACTCTAAGCAACCGGGTAACCTTAGTTTTTTATTTGAATTTTTACTTAAACGTCTAAAACAGTCCTTACATGATCTATTTCCATATTCCTATCACCGCAGATGGCACAAACCCGACCTAACCCAGACTCGTAAACTTTTTCGGCCCACTAAACCTGCATAACCTAATTCGGAGTAGCTGTTTACCTTGTAATCATGTAGAACCTTATAGTTATTTGGAATCGTCAGGCTACTCTAAGTATTCAGGCATTGAAGCTTAGCTCTAATTTTCTTGAACCCAGTTCGGAACTTCAATTTTAAAGCCGGCCTTAGATGAGTGAACTAAGAACCATATAACTTTTTGCAGATTTCTTTTATTAACCACACCACAATAATTAAACAGTCCTATTAATTTAAATTTAATTGGGCCAGGCTGGATATCTGGATCTAATAGTCTTATCTTTTAATACCTTTGGCGCAGATTAATTTATGATTCGGCCTTTGCATATACGTATCTGCGAGTTCGAAAAACCAGTTCCCATGCAATCTAGAAGGGGTTGGGCTATCTGAACCTTTTTTCGCAAAGCCAAGAAAGCTGGTTTTACGAGTAATGTCCCCAGGCTTACCTTGGATACTTTCATAGCAGTAAACCAGAAATTTAGGATCCGATAGAATTATTCGTAGTCCATTATAGTGTTCCTGGTTATTTTTACAATTGTTTACCATTTTATTAGCATATGTACGGGCGTCGCTTTATTAACCATTCTTCTGATTTGTTTGAAGAGGCCTGCGAGAGTCACTTTTTTTGCCCAAAACAGATGAAAAAGAACTATGGGTCGTTTTCTGACTAGTCACCTTTGTGTTCCGGCTGGGTTGGTCTCCTTCCCCTGACTACTATGAGACCTCTGAGCCCGCGCATCATTTGTCAGATGATGTGAAGCGGTTACTTCCCGTGGTTGCCTTATTTTCGTGTTTTCTCCCTGACCTTTGTCAGAGCCTCCAGTAGTTTAAGGTCCTTGCGCACTTGCTTGATTGCTCAGGCCGGTTCCTATGTTAGAATCACTCGTGGTTGTCCAACAACGATGACCGTTCACTACATCAGTCAAAGCTTTCGCCCAGATTGGTTCCTGGGTTACTCTGCCACACATATACCGACGTATTCTGCTTGGGATATGTAGCCTTTTCAAGGCAGTGAGTGCGTATCAAGTTGGTTAACCTGACCCTTACTACCCTGCTTAAGGGATACCACCAAGGAGGGCAGTCCCCTTTGGCCTCCCCATTGACCAACTGCTCGCAAACATGATGGATTATTGACCCAAAATGCCGCATTGGCCTGCTGCATGTATTTCCTTAAAAGAATCAGACATACATGTAGGAATATGGATATTATTCCTCACTGAAAACGAGCCTCGCACAGCGCACTAGTGATAAAATTGATAGAACCTAAAATAGAGGAAACACCCGATAAATGAAGACTGAAAATGGCTAAATCCACAGATCCTCCAGAATGACTGGTTATACCACTTAATGGCGGATAGACCGTCCATCCGGTACCAGCGCCCACTTCTACCAAAGCGGAACTTAAGAGAAGTAACAGTGATGGTGGTAACAACCAAAAACTAATGTTATTTAATCGTGGAAATGCCATATCAGGTGCACCTATAAGAATCGGAACGAACCAATTACCAAATCCACCTATCATCGCAGGCATAACCATGAAGAAGATCATTAAAAAAGCGTGAGCTGTTATTAACACATTATAAAGTTGATGATTTCCACCAAGAATTTGATTGCCAGGCTGTGCTAATTCCATACGAATTAGTACTGAGAAGCATGTACCCATGACTCCGGCAATGGCACCAAAAATGCAATATAGAGTCCCTATATCTTTGTGGTTCGTAGAAAACAGCCATCTTTGTGCAAAATTGTTCATTTCAGAACTCCATCTTTCAATAATACCATGCTTTGTTGAACTAGTTTTGACTGATGTTTTCGCAATTTAGAAAAGCGAAATTCGTCACAAACTGTTTCGCGAAAACAAGTGACTATCTTCTCTTGTAAACTGCTGCGAGAATGCTCTTGAATAGCTAACAGTGTTTTTAACTTTTGCTCTACTTGTTGGCATAACACAGCTTGCACTGTCTGTTTGCACTTAGGTGCACAGCGCGTAAGCAGATCATTTATACAAGATTCTCCAATCATTTGCGTACTTGAACGCAAACTTATACTACGTAATTCATGCTGTTTCTTCAACTCGGACAACAGAGCTTCTTGAGAACTCATCAATTGCTGTAACTCTGAAAGAAGAGCTTCGCTTCGCGCATCAGAAGTAGCTTTTAAAGTTTCACCAAAGGTTTTTTGACTAAATATAACAAAACCTACAAAACTTAAAGCTACAATAATTTCTTCATTATAAATTAAGATTTGTTTTGAACTTAAAACACTAAAAATTAAAATAGCAAATATAATAAATTCACGCATTCGTATTTTTCTTTTTTTTTGGTCCGTTCTTGATATTTACTAGAGTGTTCCTTTGTCCGCGTAAAACATAGATTTTGTTAAGAGCTGTGGTTTGACGTGACGCTAAAGAAGTGATATGATAAGTAGAGGGACTCATAATTGAAAGTGCGTTTTTTTTTATTACTTGTGAGACACTAATTTCTCCCAAGGAACATACATAAGATTTATTCATTCGTTTTAATTGATTAGCATTTAAGCTTTTTACTATTTCGTTACACCACTTGGATGCTCCAGATACACCTGAGTACAGATAGGATATACTGGTATCAAAGCATTTTTTGAAAACAACATCCTGTTCAACACTATAATCGCTCGGTTCTGTGCCTACATTTTGATGCGAAATCAGCCGTTTTCGTAATTTGAGAATGCGACTTATTTTGGGTAATCCATCATTATATAATAATACATAAAAGGCCATATAAAAAAAACATAACCAAACAAATTGCGTCAAATACGTAAATTGATCTAGTTGAGGCATTTTTTTTTACTTTTTCTTTGCTGATTCAAATACTTTTATTGAATCACGAGAGAAGAAAACAAGTTTTCTTCTTTGAGCCCTTAATGTTAAAGCTCTTTAAGCAAAACCTGCCAAACGGGCCGCAGATTTTCATGGGAAATTGAAAAGGGAAAAGTTCGTAAAAAAACTAGAGTCATGATTAAAATATATATATATTTTTTGTTATTAGTATTCTACATAACGCAGAGCGAACACCACCATTGTTTCGGAGTCTGGACGAAAAAAAAATATTTTTTAAGCTTATAGATAGATAGGTTAACTAAAAGCTACTAATATTTCCGCTACTATTCATTCCATCATCGAGGTATCGAGTTTCCACATGGGTATATGGGGCAATGATAAATCGCTTGTAGTCGCACTAATTGCTTATTTTTTCCATGACATCCTTTCTTCAAACCCACTTCTTTAGTTGTTCTGCGTTAACACACCAACAAAATTTAATTCCTTGCTTGGCCTGGATCTCTGAGTCTAGATACGTTATTTGTGGTGGGTCGTTCCGTATTTTCATGCGTTTTCTTAGTGTGGGCTTGAGGCTTTGGGCTTAAGCGCTTTAAGCTTTGTTTGGTTTTTTGGGTCGTAAGAACCATGGGAATAAAGCTGGAATTTTTATTTTTTTTTTTTTCGGTGTTTTCATATTTATGAAAAAATGTGTTTTTTTTCGTGTTTTGCAAGTGTTTCCGTTTTGCGCCTAAACGCTTTACTTGTTTTTGACGCGGTTTTGCCGGCGAAGAATAGTCTAGTTTGCCATTACCAATCTCTTTTACAACGATATTGCCAATTTTTGAGTTCATGTTCAAAATGGAGAAGATTCTCCATTGACTATGAAATACTTTTCGATTTCTGCGAAGACTCTTTGGAAGAAAAGCTATATGACCTGCGATTGCTACCGCATAACCTCCTTTGACCGAATTCAAAATAAACCCTTTGATCAAATTCCGGTCACTTCGCCAAATTTTTGTTAGTTCAGTCCAAACTAGTTTGCTTTTACATTTCCTTTCTAGCGGTTTTGGCAAAAGCATTTTTGGTTCACCAAATACTTCCACATCTTCAATTCCCAGAATAAACCTCGTTTGCTTGGTGATTGGCACTCTTTTCAGCTCATGTTGGAAACAAATTATTGGAGTTTTCAGCCCTGTATTCACCAATATCATGTTTTGTTGTAATTTTTTAACTGAACATTGTATAGCGCTTCCGCGTAATGGATTCAAACTAGAATTATATTGGGGAAATAATTGAGTAAAGCTCATGTTGCTTTTTTCTTTTTTTTAGTAGTACTTACTTTCTAACCTAATTCATCTGCTTATAGAGGCTTTCAAACCACGCTGCGCCCTCATAATAAGTTTCATGAGGAATGCAATTACATAGTAATTGCTAGAGAGTGAGGCGAAATTCGGGCTGCTATTGTTGTGTTCTCTTACAGAGCCGTACATGATAGTTTTGTGTCATGCGGCTTTTTGCTCGAAGCCACGAAAAAAAAGTATAGATTTTTTTATGTGGATATCACCCATTTTTTGTCATTAGTTGGCCCATCTCGCAAAAAAAGAGTCCGGTACCGTCGCCGCGTGTGTATTGGCTCTTGACGAGTGAGGCCTAAAAGGCTGCGAAGACTGTGGCCTTTCATTCATTTTTTTTTATACCAAAAATAGAAAAAATGGCTAAGTAACATAAAGGTAATGTATTGGATTGCAAATCCTAGAAAGATGGTTCAAATCCGTCCTTAGCCTACTCGAAATTCTACCGTTCCTTTATAAGTGCTGCACCTATTTCTTATCTAAGGAAAGTCAAAAACTTTGATCAACCCCTATACTTAGCCGCCATCTGCAACACAAACAGTGCGAGCAACAAGCGGCTAAGCACCTGCGGCCTTTTGGCAAGGCCTTGGTTTCAAAGTTTGAGGTTGCTTTTTATCGAAGATAAGAAGCAAGATAAGTAAAAAATATATATATATTTTTTTGTGAAACAGTCTCCAGAACGAAGCATGCTTTTGTTCAAAGCCACTGCAAAATCGACTTTCAGACCACTTTATTCCCTTAAGATCTGAACTCCTTAAAAATTATTTAATATAAAGCTTCACTCTATTGTGTTTAGAAGTGGATTTGAACCACTGACACAAGGATTTTCAGTCCTTTGCTCTAACCACCTGAGCTATCTAAACAGAAATAAAAAAAAGGAACTATGTACAATTCTAGTTTGTTGGTTATTCAAAAATTATTAAGTACAAATGCATATCTGGGCCATCGAATACCTACTTCTGATTTTCAAGGATATTTATACGGATTTAGAAATGAAATGGCTATTATTAATTTAGAAAAAACACTTATTTGTTTACGAAGGGCTTGTAATTTAATTGAATCTATTATTCGTGCAAAAGGCCATTTTTTATTAGTAAATACCGATCCAGAATATAATAAAATAGTTCAACAAATGGCGAAAAGAACCAATCAGAGCTATATCAATCATAAATGGATTGGAGGATTTTTGACCAATCGCAAACATATGAAAAATGTACAAAGACACTTTCAGAATTTCTCTGCGCATTCCAAATTTAAAGACGCCTCTACATCGTCGCCCTTCGATTTTTTTCCACATTTTAGAAAAATGCAAAAATGTTTTGAAGGAATCATGACATACGATATTCCAGATTGTTTAGTAATCATAAATGCAAATAAAAATTCTATGGCTATACTTGAAGCCAATCAATTACAAATACCTATCGTATCTTTGGTGGATTCTAATATTTCAAACAGATTACAAAAATTAATCACTTATCCCATTCCAGTGAATGATGATTCTATACAGTTTGTATATCTATTTTGTAATTTGATTACGAAAACAGTCATTCTTTCGCAAAGTGCTTGGCCGCTCTCGCGAAACCCCTTAAGTCGAGGCCGCAGGCCCTAGCTAAAAAAAAATATATATATTTTTTTTTTCGGATTGAAAAATGAAGAAGCTTCGCCCTTGAAACTGTTTCTAAAACTTTTTTATCAACAGATTTTCCTTAATTTATCTACACTAATCACGACTTTTTCTTTATTTCTGTCATACATCGTAGTAATGCCCTTAATGATAGGCTTTTCTAAAGACTTCTTATGTCATTTTCATTTAGGTTTAATTTGGATTTGTTTATTGTTTTCTTTTCTTCCTGAACGTTTTCTTCAGAATGATTTTGAAGATGGTACACTCGAATTGTATTGTTCAAGCGGCTATTGTTTGCAAAAAATATTACTTTCTAAATTAGTAGGTCATTGGGTTCTTCAAATAAGTGGTGTTTTTTGTACTTTTCCAGTGGTACAACTTTTATATCAATTTGATCAACTCAAAATGAATTGGTTCACCCTTATTATAGGAAGTCTGATATTTACTCTTATGTGTGGTATTCATTCTTGTTTGGCTCTTGGAATAATATCTCATAGTTGGAACAGTTTGCAAAATCTTACCACTTTACCCACTCTATTACCCTTAATCATTTTTTGCGCCTCTACCGAAACAGAATGGTTTCATGTTCTTTTATTAATGGGATATTTACTTTTGTTTTTATTTCTTTATCCCATTTTGGTTTCAATTACTTTACAAAAGTTGATAAGCCAATAGAATTGATTGCCTTTGCGGGTATACCGGCTCACTCATCGGAAATATTGTGGAGCAAACAAAAAAAGAATATATATATATATATATTCTTTTCCTTCTGTATTTATTTTCTATACTAGACTTCTGTACACTGTCTAATTCCAGCAGAGGGAGAAAGCAGGGATTTGGTTAAGTTTGAATAAGAAAACTATTTTTAGGTGGCCCAGACGGGAATGATCCGGCTTAGCAGAGCGCAAAGCTTATATTTTTTTGCATTATAGATGTCTTAGGAAGGCTTATCAGTAAAGCGCTTCAAAGCGCAGCGCTCAGCAAAGAAAATTTGTTTCCTTGCTGGGCTGGCTCTTTTTCGGCAGGCTTCCACAAAGCAAAGAGCAAATCGAGCAGGAAAAAAAGCTGCCGAGTTTTAATAATTAGCACGAAATGATCCATCTTTTTTTGTCTAGCTGGGCCATTGATGGATTATCATTTTATGATAAAACGTTATAAAATCCCTATGTATTTCGAAATACTACGACCTTATTTGATTATGTTATGCTCTTTTCGCTATGCACAAATTCTCATTGGATTTTGTTGGTTCTTAGCAGCAATGGCTATTTATCTAAGTATTTGGGTAGCACCATCCGATTTTCAACAAGGTGAAAATTATCGCATTATATATGTGCATGTTCCTGCCGCTTGGATGAGTTTACTTATTTATATCGCAATGGCTATCAGCAGTGTGTTATTCTTATTAACAAAACATCCACTTTTTCAGTTATTTTCCAAAAGCGGCGCCAAAATAGGTGCTTTGTTTACAGTGTTTACCCTATTAACCGGGGGTTTTTGGGGGAAACCTATGTGGGGTACCTTTTGGGTGTGGGACGCTCGTTTAACCTCTGTATTAATCTTGTTTTTTATTTATTTAGGTGCATTGCGTTTTCAACAGTTTTCTGCGGACGTCGCTTCTATTTTTATTTGTATAGGGTTAATCAATATACCAATAATTAAATTTTCTGTAAACTGGTGGAATACATTGCATCAACCTTCCAGCATTAGCCAATTTGGTACTTCAATACATATTTCTATGCTCATTCCAATCCTGTTAATCCTTACTAGCTTTTTTTGTTTAAGCGGTATTTTTTTCATTTTGGAAACACGTCAAATTATTTTATCTTTTTCTAGTTTTTACGTAAAAAGTCAAATAAATCCGCAAAACAACAATAAAAAACAGGTTTTTTTTTATACAAACAATAAATCAAGCAAAAGCACCTAAGGAAAGGTTGACTTTTATTGGATTTAGGCAAGTTGTTCGAGGCTTTATAAGAAGTAAAGGAATGCTCTCCGTTAGAAAACTCAAAAAAATAGATTTTTTTGGCCAATTATAAGCAAAATTTACCAAAATGTATAATGAATTGGGCCATTATTTTTTAGTACTGAGTATTTTCGTTGCATTAACTTACAACAAAAGACCTGCGGCTATTCCACTTTATTTTTTTTTTTTTACTATTTCTTTCTTTGGTATTTTGTTTTGCAATATTTCTTCTGATTTTTCTAATTACAATGTATTTACCAACTCAAATGCTAATGCACCTTTATTTTATAAAATATCAGGAACATGGTCTAATCATGAGGGCAGTTTGTTATTATGGTGTTGGATCCTAAGTTTCTATGGATTTTTTTTGGGTCATCGGGTTCGACCCTGCAATGTTTCAAAACGAGGGCGCAGCAAAAAGCTATTTTTTTTTCGCAGACCGCTTGTGGCTTTTTGCTCTGCTTCCTTCATAAAGAAAGAGAATAAACAATTCGGACATCATTTGTTGCAGAACCTGTTTGGTACTATAAATCGTAAAAGCTCCCTCGAGAGCCAATCCGAAGTGGCGCCCTCAGGTATCGTTCAAGAGCCCTCAGATAAAAAGTTAGAAAATGGTGCAAATGCAAGAGAAAATAAAAGGCCCATCATAAGGCTTAAAAAATGGAAAGAGTTGAAAAAAAAAAAATCTAGATTTTTTTTTTTGCTTTACGCTTTATGTAACAATTTAGATTCTTTATTTTTGGCACAAAATGCAAATGATAAAGTTTCCTTTATTGATGAACGGCGAATTTATATGGGCATTGCTTTATTTTTTTCGATTTTCTTATTAGCAAGTTCCAACCCTTTTGTTCGAATTTCATTTGTTTGTACTAAATCACTTGCAGAATTAAATCCTGTTTTACAAGATCCTATATTAGCTATACATCCTCCCTGCATTTATGCAGGATATGTCGCCAGTGCTATTGGTTTTTGCTTATGTCTAACCAAAATAATGAATGGTATCTCTGCGCTCTATTTGCCAATGCGAAGGAAAAGTAAGGCCGAAATGTTTGAAGCTTTCTCTCGCATAACAAATAAGCTTATTACCCAGGAGAATGCAAAAAAAATTCTAAAAAATATATTTGAAAATACCTGTTCTCTCCACCCCAGTTTTGCTTTCATCTTGCGTAGCAATAAGAGCCTGCCCAGGCTTCGGCATTTGGTGTCGCCTTCTTCGCTTTGGTCGAAAGAGCGGCTGAATCTCACGAAGAGCCTGTGGACGAAGCGTGTTGTTCGTGAAGCGAATACTGCGTTTTTGCATTTTGGTTGGACCCGCAGCGCAAATAAAGTGGTTTCTGGCCCACAATACCATGGGTGGAAACAAATTCAAATTTGGATCTTGACATGCTGGTGTTTTTTAACTGTAGGCATATTGCTAGGAAGTTGGTGGGCTTATCATGAATTAGGTTGGGGTGGTTGGTGGTTTTGGGATCCCGTAGAAAATGCTTCTTTTATGCCTTGGCTATTAGCTACAGCTTGTATTCATTCAGTAATTTTACCTAAATTGAATTATTGGACTTTGTTTCTTAATATGGTTACTTTTCTATGTTGTGTTTTAGGAACTTTTTTCGTACGTTCTGGATTGCTAGCTTCCGTTCATAGTTTTGCTACAGATTCTACACGAGGAATCTTTTTATGGTTTTTCTTTCTCTTAATTACTAGCATATCTTTGATGTTTTTTTTTCAAATGAAGCAACAATCAAGTACCAGGCTAGTTGGTGCATTATCTGATTTACCATTGAACCAAGGCCCGAGGGCCCCAAAACCCGTAAACCAAATCTTATGGTATTCGCGGCGAAGCACTCTATTTGTGCACTTGCGGAAATTTACTCGTCTATTAAAACTGATGGAGGACGAAAAAAAGGCCATGACAAACTAATTGTATACAAAGCAAGTAAAATACATAAATAAAAAAAGCTTTTTTTATCGGGCCAAAGAGATAAAAAGCTAGCTTAATTTCGAATCCACACGGTGAAACCTTTGGCTTTTTTTTATTTGCTATGCGAAGGCGTGGAGCCTTCGCATAGCTATGGCTACGGAGGTAGCGTACCGGGGGCGCAAAGCCTTCGCCGAAGGCCGAAGAAGATAAAATAAAGCCAAAAAATTAATTATTTTTTTTTTAATTTTGAGTTTTTTTATCTTGTATTCTCTTATTCAGAAAAGCGAAATACTAAAAACAAGTAGAGCAGATGGTCCAACTACAGAACTTTTTTTTTTTTCTTATCTTTATGGTTGTGCTTTGTGGTACGGCAGCACCCATACTATTTCAATGGTTGGTAAGTAGAGATGTTCCCACAGGTGCTCCTTTTTCTCATGGTACTATAATACCTATTTTTACCTCTTTATTATTGCTCTTAGTTTATGTACATTCCAGGGGATGCATACGCTCTATGGACAAAACAGAAAGGATAGTTTTGGTAAGAGCAAGACCCGTTGTATTACCCAACATAATTGAAAAACGCTTCCCAAAAACTAGGGCTAAAAATGCATTTTTTTTCTTTTTTATTTTCATTTTCAATTTTTTTATTTTCAAATTTATGGGAGACTTGTCATATTTAGAATCTTTCTGTGGTGTGCTTTGTTTTTTATTATTTTGTACTTTTTTTTTATCATCTAAATATAGGCGCGATACGTGGGCAAACAAGGAGCGTAGGCTTGAAATAAAAAAAAAAATAAAACCGCGTAAGCGGGCACAGAGAACAAAGCGCCAAGCGCTTTGTTGGCCTAACGAAAAAAAGAAACAAAGAAATAAAAATAAAGAAAATTTTTACTTTTTATTTCTTTCAAATAAATCAAAAATATTTTTGATTTATTTGCTGCAATTTTTAAAAACCTTCGGCTTCAACGAAAAAGCAAAAATTTTGACTTTTTATTTTCTGCTTGCTTTTTCGCAAGCTTATTCTTCCGTCCCTGAAAATATTTGGAATAGATTTTTTATTGTTCGCGCCTTACCAAAAAGACTGATGGATGTTGGTCATGACTTTCGAAAAGTTCCCATGACTATGAAAATTTCACATGGAGGAGTTTGCATCTTTATTATGGGTGTTATTTTGTCGTGCGACCCTGCAGCTTATGCGCGACTATCTCGTGTTTAAGCTCACGCCATGTAGGCGTGAACTCTGGTTGAATTCGGGTTCTCAATCCCGCCGCTGAAATGCTCAGTCGACTCTTGAACCTTGATAGGAAGACGGCTTCTTCCTAAATTAGTGCAAAAGGTTCAAGGACTTAGGATGAACTTAATGTGAATGGGTATAAGCTTCGCTGCTCAAAAACACCCAGTATTGACCACACTGAGAGACTTGCCAATGGCAAGAAAGGCCGCGGGTAACGCTAGTTGGCGAAATGGCGTTAAGCATTCCTAGCGATACGGAAAGAGAGGTCGTGATGATATCATCTACGTTCGTACTGTTCTTCGTGGAGTAAATCTCACATCCAAAAATCTAACCAGGGAACGGGATAATTCCCATTAAGTTCCAGTAAAACTGGCAGGCCAGCCGGGCCGTAAGCTAGTGGGAACAGGATTCTCCCGAAAAGACAAGACCTTCGGGGCAAACGCTCACTTTGCTCGCGTTAGTGAAGTGAATCTCGAAGAAAAGGCCGACGCGGGGACTCAGGGCGCAACATGACGAATGGTGAAGAGTTCGTATGAAATGAACAGAAAAAAAAGATTTTTAGGCGAATGCCATGTAAATCTCCGCTTTATTATTTATTATTGTGTTTTCAGGTTCCCCTTGAGAAGAGCCGTATGAGGCCGTAGGCTCACGTACGGTTCGGAAGCCAAGCCCCTGCAGTGATGCTGTGGCTTAGGTTAACTAACACAAAAAAGAAACAGTTTACTCAATTATTGCCTTTAGGTTCTGAACTACATATAGGAAGAGAGCTTTGTTGTTTGCGAGGTATTGATCAATTACATGGACCCACCTTTCATTCCATTTGTGGTAATTTGATTATTTATAAACCGTCCTTAAAAAATCCATTCATTTTTGATCATGATGAATCACTTCGTGCCATAATCGACTTGTTGCCAATTGCTGCGCCTTCGTACCAGAATGAAAAAGTTGAAAAAAAATATATATATTTTTTTTCAACTTTTTTCCATGGTCACAGATCATGGAGAAATCGCGAACATCATAGTTTCCCACTTTGGTTTACTGTGTTCCCAGAAAAAAGATTTTCTTTTTCTAATCAAGAAACAAGCACTACCAAAGTAGCTATACATAGTAATCTTTTTACGGATCTATATGCTTTAATTGGAACTGGAAGTTTTGAAACAGGCTGGTATATTACCATAATGAAACTACCTTTCATTTTCTGTATTTGGATAGGCTTTATTCTGGCTTCATTGGGAGGCTTGCGTAGTTTTCTACGTCAGCTGGCTTTATATAGATTGGATTGGAATTGAAAAAAAATATATATATATTTTTTGTATGAGATTTAAAATTACATAAATCTGGAGTAAAAGGATTCGAACCTTTGCCTGTCGGTATCAAAAACCGAAGCCTTTCCACTTGGCTATACTCCAAGAAATCTACCTACGGCCTTTTTTTTAAAGCTTGTAAAGTGCTACGCACCCACCTAAAACAAAAACGAAATAACTTCCCACTCTGCCAATGGCTCATAACGGAACGACGTAGGGGCGATTAATTTGCTTATGTTCTCCTAAATATACAATATTTTTTAATTATTAAAAAAAACTCCGAGCCCACGAGAGGGAGAGCTATAACTTTAAGCCTGAGCTGTTCTCTTATGCATACGTAGTAAATAAATAGAGCACATAATAAATAGTTTATAATCTGATTTATGAATTGAGCACACTTCTTATGAATAAACGTATATTATTTTTTCGCCAATCAAGCAGCATGGCTTCTCTTACAATTCTTAAAAAAAGTTTGATCACGACTCGTGTTCGATTCGCGAAGCGAGAGTACAGATACTATGCGAGGTGAAAGACCCATTGATTTACAAATTTATGATATAATACTAAATTTCCTAATAGTAGTTATAGTTTTTTTTGTCAAATGTTGCTTGTTCTAAAGATGTCTATGAATTCGGGTGAAGGCCGCAGCCATAAATTTTTAATACAAAAATTCAAAACATCATAGGGATCTATATTTATAGATCAAGCAATCTGATTACACTTAATCTTGATATGGGTCTTAAACCTAACCACTCCAATTAATTACTAAGCCTGCTTTTTTTTGAGGCGTTAAATACACAAAAATAACCGCGGTGATTAGAGGACAGTGCGATCACTGCGGCCCCTCCCGCACAAGTGGGGTAGGATTAGAAAATGCATGTCATATTAATATCAAATATATCACAATGATATATTTGAGAAATAATAATGCTACATAAATATTTGTTTCTGGAGCCTTGTAACTTCCGCTGGTAATAATCATAATTTAGGGAAAGATAATTTTCTGAAAATTATCGTCATAGCCTTATGTTTTGCGATAAAAACAGAGTTTAGGATTAGCTTTAAGCTTATATTACCTATAATCGTGGACTCATTATGTTATTTTATCGTCATGACTTCATAATATTGTTATACTTGGCGCTTACTGTGGAGCGGGCACCTTTATTCTTCATTTATATTCGGTTGACCCGCGCGTAAAGTGGTCACTTCGTGACTCAACTTCCATTAGTTGAATATGCCGGGTGCTGCTCAAGAATCTACCATAGGTGGTGGCATACTATCTCGAAAAGCAGTATTAACTAAGAAACAGTAATTATATAGTAGGCTAGCCGAATGACTAGAGGCTTACTGATCGCAGAACTTGAAGTTCCGACTTGTACGGATAGAGGGACTCGAACCCCCACAAACATTATAGTCACCAGAACCTAAACCTGGCATGTCTACCAATTCCATCATATCCGCCAAAATTTGATTTAATCTGTGGAAATTTTTTCTTCTTTTTCTCCAGTTATTAGACCCTTTTCTTTTAATGGCCCAATACCCTTTCAGATGGTAGCTCAAGGGCCCATGGATTGCCAGATTTTTTATCGCTGATCGATAATCACAGTCACATAAATGGGTTAAAGGACCTCTCATCGAACTAGAATTGAACTTACACCATCATATTTGGCCTAGCCCTGTAGGTTAGGTTGTGTTTTATGGTTTCTGAATCGTGCCTGTAGATAAAGTTATTTTTCATGGTTCATCACTGTAAAAATAAACTAAACTAGATTTGCTTATTAATGATCCATAAGTCATATTGTTTTTTGCGTTTGCGGGTGTACTATCTAAGCATCCTATCTCTTCGACCGCGTCGAAAAAAAGAGGGCGAAGCGGTTCTTTGCTTTCGCGCAGTGAACCACGAGTGCCGGTAGTTTATCTTGTAGGTCATTTGATTGGTATACTGACGATTTTATTATGTTATTTCTTATTGTGGTTTTTGTTATATAGTAGTTGGGCGCGTGATGTACAAAAACACGCAAATTTTTTTTTTGACCAATACTATACAGATTATGACATCTATATATTTCGGTCCAGCGCACCGTGGCGCGTTTTGCGGCATGGCTCAGTCTTGCGCCTTGAGCTGAGCCACTGCACGATAGGCGCTGTCCTGTTGAATAAAACTTCATCAGGGTACTGCCTCATTTTTCGGCTACCAAGCACAGAGCCACCAGCTGAAGATCATTACTTCTTCTTGAATGAATCATCATAAATAATGATTATATATTTTTTTTCAGAAAGAGAATATCTTGTTTTTTGCTTGATTCTGCAAAATTATTAAACAACGTTAAGATCTGTAAAGGTTACAACATGCTGTTTTGTTTTAAAAATGGTTAACTAATTAACCTACTTACGGATGGAGAGGGATTTGAACCCCCGGTATTCTCAATACTTCGGTTTTCAAGACCGACTCTTTCAACCGCTCAGACATCCATCCTTATCTTAATAAGATTATGGGCTCAAAGGAACCAATAATCAACCTAATATTAATTTGCTATGTAAATGAAAATTTAGAGAAAAAAGCAAGAAAAAATGAAGAAAAATTTTAGGCGGATATAGATTAAAGGTAAATTATCTGCCTTCCAAGCAGGAGATATGGGTTCGATTCCCGTTATCCGCAATGGCTAAAAAAACTAATTAAACTTCATATGCCTGCATCAAGATTTAAAACTTGTCGTCAAATTTCAGAAAATGTTTGGCAGACCAAAAAACTTACTCAAAAACAAAAAGCCATTATTTTGAAGCTTCAAAAAAAAACAAATAAAAAACAATCTGACTTTTCCAAAGAATTACAAACTATACAAAAGTTGTCCCTTTTTTATGGAAAATTACCCATTAAAAAGATGCAAAGATCTAAAACGCAGACTTATCTAGATAAAAAAAACAGTTTGTTATTCGATATAGAACGAAGATTAGACGTTATTCTGGTTCGTCTTAATTTCTGTTTAACTATTTTTCAAGCAAGGCAGCTAATAAGTCATAAAAAAATTTGTGTCAATTATAAAATAGTAAATATTCCTGGTTTTCAATTATCTAACGGTGATCTTATATCTATTCAAGATAATTTTATATATTTCATTAGATCAAAAATAAGACAAAATTTTCAGAGTAACCGAATATGGAGAACAAAACCTACTCATTTAGAGGTTAATTATAAAACACTAAAAGCCGTGGTATTATATGAACCTCAACAAATACAATTCCCTTATAGCATAGATCTAGACCTTATTGATTAAAGCAGGAACGTATGGAAATTATTTATTGGCAGAACGATAACAAAGTTAATCTCTCGTAGATGGTAAAAAGAATATATTTCGGGAATCTTTTGATTTTTTTGAACAACTTTTGGCTTTTTGCTATAGACATAAAAACAATACTGCGGTTGCGCAAAAAAAAAAAGTAAAGCTCGTATGCCCGGGCAGATGGAACATTCGTTTTATGCTCTACGAGCTTTTTTCTCGGCCTCGTATTATCTTTCTATGTCTTCAGAGCTAAAGACGGGAAAATAAGCGGAAAATTAAGTCCGCTTTGTAGTGTGGAGTGAAAGATACTTTTGTTTGCTGCGCCCTGGCTAGCTTTGTAACAGCTATAAGCGAGCCTGGTCTTATATCATATCGAATTGGCGGAAACTATGGCATAGTGGGCGTCGCAGCTCCATTTCGGCGAAGCGCTTATTTCTTGCTGGATGGCGTCGTCATGGTCGCTTTGCTCTGCTTGGCCGGATCCAAATCAACCATAAAGCATCCAGGGTGGGGGAGGGCAGCGCGAACAAAAGCTACTATTGGGCTTCTGCGCGTCCTCTCCCTGCATCAGCAAAAAAAAAAGTAGCCGGGAGGGAATAGATAGATGGTTAAAGCTTGATGCTATGCATCAAGCAAAATTAGGCCAAAGATCAAAAAAAATATAGATATATTTGCCGTTTTTTGTTGCGCCCCGTGGCCTGGTTCCTGGCCATGGCCCAATTTCGGTTAAAGGACTAGTTGCTTTTTATAAACTTGTATAATCAATGCGTAAAAAATGGTGCACTCTATTATACAATAAATAAGTAAACAAGCGACAATTTGATACCAGATATCCGGAGGTGTTAAAAAAGCTGCTGTAAAAATCGAAAAAACCATAAAAAAACGACGATTTTTTATGCAGCTTTTCACAAAAATGCCTTTTGATTCTAGCAAAAAGATCACAAGTACCTGTACTTGAGAGCATATTGATGCAATAAACAAAATACGAACAGTTAATAAAATATAGTCAAAAATCTTAGGTTGTAACTTTATTATAAGCAGATTAGTTGATGTTTTATTCAATTCGTATAAAAAATGCCAAACATTGGGAACTACCCCAACTAAAGTAACAAAAAAGAACAGGAAGAAGCAAAAACCACTTAAGTAAAAGAATTTGTTGTATTTTTTTCTTTGTTCTTCATAGCAACTAGGAATCAAAAAACACCAAATTTGATAACTTAAAAAAGGAAATAAAAAGTAGAAGCATGATATTAAAGAAATAGTAACATACGTGCTTAAGGCCTCCGTTAATTGTGTACAAATAAAACCTGAATAAGAAAGACTAAGAAAGGATTTCGCTGACGAAAAAAACAAATCTTCTGAAAACCAATAACACGTAAACCATGTTAAACTGAAGCAAATAAATATCCAAAAAAAACGAATTTTAACTTCTTTCAGAATAGTTTTAAATACAAAATTCGTGATATTTCATTGTGTGTTAAACCTAATAAGAACGAAAAAAACGTTCGGTTAGCTTTTACTGCGCCCGGCAAAGTGTGCAATCAATCGTAAGGGCCTAGCAACATTTTATTTTCATCTTATTAGTAAGTAGTGGCAGGGTTTGCCCCTATAATTTTACTACATTTAAGGGTACTCATTCATCATAATGCAATTACTATGTACTAAAACCGTATTACAGCCGAGCATTTATATTTAATTGAGTAAAAGGCATGGCATAGAGCGCATATAGCCACGGGAATCTATGGCTAAATCATATTTTTTTTTGCTTCATGTATGACTTTTCTGGCGCTATTTTTATGCTGCGCGCCCTTTATTTGTTATACGAAGACAGCTTTTTTCTTTGTAGTTCACGAATGAATGAAGGTTAGTATTGTACTGCATTCTTAGCTCAGTTGGATAGAGCAACAACCTTCTAAGTTGAAGGTCACAGGTTCAAATCCTGTAGGATGCTTAAAGAAAGTGCATAATGAATGAATCAATAATATATACCACCGGTACATGCATCTATCGATTAGTTTAAACCCATTAAAGGTTACATACCATACATACACGCTCGGATTGACCAATTTAGAAATAATTTTTTATTTATTTTGGGGGAGAGTGGCCGAGTGGTTAAAAGCGACAGACTGTAAATCTGTTGAAGGTTTTCTACGTAGGTTCGAATCCTGCCTCTCCCATATACTCCGTTTTTGAAGAATAGAGACGAAGCACTTTTTTTGTGCTTATCCCTTCATGCAATTAAATAGAGTGGAACTTTCTCAGAAACATATTGAATGCTTTGGTATTCGAGCCCTCTCCGAACCGTACGAGATAGTCGCCCATCATACGGCTCTCCAATTCAACCTCTACTTGGATTTGCCTTTGTCGTTAGATTTTGGCTTGTTTTTCTAGTGATCGACTTCTAAGTGGCTTAAGTATCATAAAGCAACTTGCTTTTTCACTATAGTGATCATGGGGAATTTCTAGCAAAAAATAATAACATAAAAAAAAAACGCATTTTCATTATCTCCTCTGAGCTCGTCCTTAATACTTCGAACATGGTGCATTCTATTCAAATTTACAATATAATGAAGGAAGCACGAAGAGCAGTTACGCAGCGTTTTAGTCATCAAGCAAGTGATGCCATAGGATCCTTGATAGCAGAATTTACTCTGCAGTTTAGAACGTATGAAACGAATTTTAGATAGTCAAAATAAGCTTTTGACAAGGACGCCACTAAGCTAACATTGAAGACAGTATGGTTTTTAGTATATCCCCCTTTCGGTTTCATATTTTGCATGGAGTACCTCTTCCACTTACGACTTACGGATCGTTTCCATGCTTCTATCTGGGTGCCCGTGATACCGCAAAAAATATATATATATATATTTTTTTTTGCTTCTGAAACTAGGTCTTCAAAACAAAAAGGCGTTTTCCATTTTAGGCTTCTTATTCTGCTTCGTTCGCATAGCAAACGGCAGCATGTAGATTCGTTTTGTGCTGAACTTTTTTTGGTTACTGTGCCTTGTCCCGTAGGGCTCGCAGTTTGGTCCCGTCAATGGTCTCCCTCTGTCTGATATTGGTGTCATCGATTCAGGTCGCGCTGCCCTAATTGAACATAAGGCATTATTCATAAGTCCAGGTTGTTCACGAGGTTTTGCAGATCTGAGTAGGTTTCCCTAGCTTTGCGAAAGCGAAAAATCCAAAAGTCCATTAAAGTAAAGGCAGCGCCTCAAATTGCTTTTTTCTTTATTTTTGGATAAATCCCGTTTGAGACCCGTAGAAGCCTAGCTAGAAAACGTGGTTGAATATGGTCTGCTAAAGTACAGCAGACGGTTAGACCCCTTCCCTTTTGTTAGCAGTTTTAGCGAAGAAAATCTTTATACTACGTACGGCTCAGGCGGGTACTATGGGTCCTCTGCCATCCACTTTCGTTTAGTTGACCGAAGTGGATTTCACCGGTGTTGCCTACAGTTCTTGGCTAATTTTAATTTAAGGCCATTTTGCGTTGAGATGTCGTTTAGTCTTTTGTCCCCATTAATTTGGGTAATCTGCTCCCTCGTGCGGGCTCTGTAATATTTGCCCGCAGGGTTTCTTTTTCCATTCTGGTCTTACCATAATTTATCGATGGCAGACTGAGAGCTTGACAGCGCGCACTCGTGTGCATTACCACAGGGAGTTGCTTGTGATTAACTGCAGGTCCAGTTTGACCGAAAGAGACTTTGATTTGCCAGAGCAGGGGCTCATCTCATACAAAAGCAGGCTAGCGTAGTGGTCTTGGGTTGTTCGGGCTAGACTCATTCGTTTGCTTTGTGAACCTTCAGGCTTTGTTCAAAAAAAATAAAATTTTTTTGCTATGCACTCTTCGCTGCCTTTTATTATATATAACTAACCTTTTATTTACTAAGCAAAGAAGTAGACCGCAGGTCAAACGTATTTTCTTTTATGAACGCTGCCTGTGGTCTTTCGGGCGCTTTTGCGCTTTATGGGATATCAAAAAAGCAAGTTGAAAGCCTAAAAGACATACCCTAACATGATTGAGGTGTTCCTTGTTTTTTTTCCAACTACGTTTTTTTTTAGAGCATGCTGTGATTCCCACCCGTTTACACGGTGGTTGGGTAAGCTCTATGCCTGGCACGCGGAATAGGGTCTCGCGTGGTTTGATATATGGCTGCTAGCGCAAAACTGCGAATAATTTACATATGGCTAAACAATGACTGTAGGCGACGCGAACGGTCGCCCTAAATTCCACTGCAATAGTCCCACGAATTCGAAAAGTTATAACCAGAATGGCCAGCCCAATAGCGGATTCCGCAGCTGCCACCGTTAAAACAAATAAAGCAAATAATTGACCCATCATATCATCCAAATAAACCGAAAATACCAAAAAGTTTAAATCGACTGCAAGTAACATTAACTCAATTGACATTAACATAATAAGGATATTTTTTCTATTCAAGAAAATCCCCCAAATACCTAAAAGAAAAAGAATCATAGAAAATGTTAAATATTTTACTAGATCCATAATAAGAGTCTCTTTTTTGAAAGCCAACTCGGTTTCAAGCCAAGCACATGCCGGTTCCTTAGCCAATAAGTACTGCTTTGCCCTTTTTTTATGGCAAGGGCGATATAAACCAGAACAAGCACATAGAGGACAATGAAAAAAACCATCATTAGTAACCATTTAATTACTTACTAACTCCATCTATGACACGGCCTCTACTAGCACCAGCAAAAAAAAAATATATATATATTTTTTTTGCTGCGCTCTCCGCGCTTATTTTTGCTTTATAGCACTATCTGAATATTCAGATGATTATAAAGTTTTTTAAAAAACAAAAAACAAAAAAACATATTTGATAATTATTAAACAAAATACTCTGAAAAGAATCAAGATCCAATTTCGTGTTATTTCATGGTGAACATAATCTGTCAGAATTTCTTCGATTCCCACATGAATATGCCAGAATAACAAAATATTTAACAAAATCAAAGTGGAAACATTTGATATAAGAATGGTTGAGATTAGAGGAGCGGCAGTCATTCTTTGAAGAAGCCAATGCCCCAAGGTTTCTCTATGAGCTTTCATTGCTTTTCACCTTTTTTTTGAAAGTAAAAGGAAACTGGCCTTTTTGGTCCGGCCCCTTCTTATAGAAGCGTATGTTACAATTGTCCGTTATACGGCTCCGCCTATCTAGAAAGTATCCTGTTAGCCGAAATAGTACCGGGACAGGTTGTAGGCTCGTCTTAGTTAAGCCTTCGCGAGATAAAGTAGACCCGATTCCGAGGCATCGCTGAGCTATCAGGGAAAAAAGTATATATATATATACTTTTTTTTCGGGGTTATCGTATTTTGTGCTTATGAAAAATAGAATCGGATAATATTCGATACAGCTAAAAAAGCTGCACAGAATAACATAATAATTCCGGAAGTATATACTTTGGATAATTCTAGAAAAAAACCTAGATCCCACAATAAATGACGAATTCCATTACTCATATGATAGCACAAGGCCAATAAACTGAAATTGACTACGCTTGAAATCAACCAATGGAAATAGAAAGTGAAAGAAAAAGCGTACCGGTAAAGATAATAAGAAGTAAGGTTAAGATCGCCTATTTTCAGAAAAAGAATACTAAAAAAAACCATAATGGATAGAGTCAAACTTCGGTAGCAAGTTATGATTAACTCCTGCCTACTAAGTGCTCTCCGAACCGTACGTGATAGTCTTCCATCATACGGCTCACTAACTCTCCTAATCCAACTCATAGGAGCCGGGCTCCATTGACTGCGGCTCGTTGGGCGCCTGGCCTTCCCGGCTATTGATCGGATTATCAATGGCACTGGATGTATCATCATATATAATGTATTAACATTTTGATGTTAATTAGGGCGCAACAAAAATTAGATATATTTGCCGTTTTCTTTTTTGAGTTTTGGAGAGTAAAACCTGCCAGACTAGGCAGGTGCATAGACCCCTTCGCCTTTTACTTAATCTGCAAGTTTCCCGTTTACACGGTTCTTTTAGGATCGGGCAGGTACTATGGGTCCTCTGACTTCCAACTCGGACCATAGTGTACGGTTGGATCTCGCCGATATCACCTGTGAGCTATAGCGCCTGAGATGTCGTTTAGTTCTCTGTCCCCATTAATTTGGGTAATCTGCTTCCATGCGTAAAAATATATCTATTTTTTTTTCGTCCTTACCGTTCTTAGCCGCCAGCGGGCTGAAAGCATAACAGTGTTCGTTCGTGCGATTCCCCGCGTGCATTTTTTCTGCACT